ATGAACAAATATCTTACACGTTGGCTATTTTCTACTAATCATAAGGATATAGGTACTTTATATTTACTATTTGGTGCTTTTTCTGGAATGGCGGGGACAGCTTCAAGTATGTTAATACGGCTAGAACTGTCAGCTCCAGGTAGTATGTTAGGAGATGATCATCTATATAATGTGATTGTAACAGCACATGCTTTATTAATGATTTTCTTCCTGGTAATGCCAGTAATGATTGGGGGATTCGGAAATTGGTTTGTGCCAATTATGATTGGTGCGCCCGATATGGCCTTTCCTAGATTAAATAATATCAGTTTCTGGTTATTACCACCTTCTTTAATACTATTGGCTGGTTCTATGTTTGTGGAACAGGGGGCAGGTACAGGCTGGACCATTTATCCCCCACTAGCAAGCATTCAAGCCCATTCAGGGGGAGCAGTGGATATGGCTATATTTAGTTTACATCTAGCTGGTGTATCTTCCATTTTAAGTTCTATCAACTTTATAACTACTATAATTAACATGAGGGTTCCTGGTATGAGTATGCATAGATTACCTCTATTTGTATGGTCAATATTAATTACTACAATATTGTTATTATTATCTTTACCAGTGTTAGCTGGTGCAATTACAATGTTATTGACAGATAGAAATTTTAATACAACATTTTTTGACCCTGCGGGAGGAGGAGATCCTATTTTATTCCAGCACTTATTTTGGTTTTTTGGACACCCTGAAGTCTATATATTAATTTTACCAGGATTTGGTATGGTATCTCAAATTATACCCACATTTTCTGCTAAACAACATATTTTTGGTTATTTAGGTATGGTCTATGCTATGATTTCTATTGCAGTATTAGGATTTATTGTTTGGGCCCACCATATGTTTACCGTTGGTATGGATGTCGATACTCGTGCCTACTTTACTGCTGCCACTATGATTATTGCTGTTCCTACTGGGATAAAGATATTTAGTTGGTTAGCTACCATATATGGGGGAAGCCTGCGGCTTGAGACACCTATGTTGTGGGCTATTGGGTTTGTGTTCCTATTTACCTTAGGTGGTTTAACTGGAGTTATATTAGCTAATAGTTCATTAGATATAGCATTACACGATACTTATTATGTAGTAGCTCACTTCCATTATGTGTTATCTATGGGGGCTATATTTGCTATATTTGGGGGATACTACTATTGGTTTGGTAAAATAACAGGTTATAGTTATAATGAATTATACGGTAAGATCCACTTCTGGATTATGTTTATCGGAGTTAATTTAACTTTCTTCCCCCAACATTTCTTGGGTTTAGCCGGATTACCTAGAAGATACTCGGATTTCCCTGATGCTTACCAAGATTGGAACTTAGTTAGTTCTTGCGGAGCTGTAATAGCTCTAGTAGGAATTATATGGTTCGTCTACTTAACTTATGAGGCACTAGCAGCTGAAAGACCATTTGAGGGTTGGTCAACTTCGCGTGGCTCGTTAGAATGGTCTTTATCTTCTCCGCCTGCTTTTCATACTTATAATGAATTACCGTTTGTTTATCAGCGTAAATTGAGTCATGGGGATGATTTAAATATTATTTCCACACTACTCCTTTGACCTTGGGGAGTCTATAAGGCAATGTGTTCTTCTAATACATGCAAGGCCCTGAATAGGGGCCCTACTGGTGAGGATAAAACGGAGGTTATCTCGGTTGACGTATTAGAATAGGCGGGATAGTGGCCCACCTGGTCGAAGATGCGTAGTATAGCCACACTTTCACTGAAACAAGGGGAAGACATTTTGGCAGCAGTAGAGAATCTTGTGCAATGGGTAAACGCTTGACACAGGGTTTCACACTCAGGTCTGTCTAACTAAGTGCCAGCAGACGCGGTTAAACTTAGGGGCCCAGTTTTTATTTCGCATTAGGCGTTAAAGTATGTAGTGAAGCATGAGAATAAAGTGGGGCAAACCTCTTGGTAGCGGTAAAATGTTTGAAGCAAGAGTGGAAGCCCGAAGGTGAAGACTCCTTACTTCGTTCATGGTTATCTTCATGAGATACGAAAGCTTGGATAGCAAACAGGATTAGATACCCTGGTAGTCCTCGCCTTAAACCTATACAATAGCTTTATTAGCAAATAACCTTATTGTATGCCTGAATACTATGATCGCAAGATTGAAACTCAAAAGGCTTGGCTGTTCACTGTTTGAATCAGAGGAGCGTGTAATTTAATACGATGATCCGCGTGTCACCTTACCTTTCCTTGAAAGCGGACTGCCTTTGTGGGTAGTAGCCGCTCAGGCATTGCATGGCCGTCGTCAGGATAACAATAAATGTTATCCTTAACCCTATTATGGATTAAGTCAGGTGTTATGGTCTTTATGGAAAGGGATATTATGCGCTACATTCTCCTATACAATATACATAGTAAATTAGGAGGCGGAGATTCTCTGAAACGGGAATCTTAAGTAGGATTTGATAGTAATCGGGAAGTAGAGCGTTCCGGTGAATTCTAACCCAGTGTTAGCACAAATCGCCCGTCGTCCCCTTCAAGTTAAGGATACGAGACGCCCCGTGTCGGGGTTATCCCTCCTTTTTGAGAATGGGTAAGTCGTAACATAGTAAGGGTAAGGGAACTTGTTCTTGGGCCAAGTTATGCGCGTTCAATACGTACTTGGCCGCCCTCCGTAACTAGGATGATGAGTACTATTATTTCAATTATCTTTAAAACGCTTGCAATAATAATACCTCTGTTAGTGGCTATAGCTTATTTAACTTTAGCAGAAAGAAAGGTATTAGGGTATATGCAAGCACGAAAAGGACCTAATGTAGTTGGTGTTTATGGACTATTACAGCCTTTAGCTGATGGTTTAAAATTATTTACTAAAGAGATGGCTATTCCCAATCATGCTAATTTGTCGGTCTATATTGTAGCCCCGATTCTATCGCTTACTTTAGCTTTTTTAGCTTGGGGGGCCATTCCTTTTAGCCCCGGTATTGTACTAGCTGATATTAATGTTGGTATCTTATATATCTTTGCTATCAGTTCTATAGGGGTGTATGCTATTTTAATGTCTGGTTGGGGAAGTAATTCTAAATATGCATTCTTAGGGGCCATCAGAGCAGCAGCTCAAATGATTAGCTATGAAGTGTGTATAGGGCTCATTCTAATATCAGTAATATTATGTGCAGGCTCTCTTAATATTACTCAGATTGTTTTAGCTCAAGCCGAAATCTGGTATATAATACCCCTATTTCCAGCTGCTTTAATGTTTTTTGCTTCGGCATTAGCTGAAACTAATCGGGCTCCTTTTGATCTTACCGAGGGAGAATCAGAATTAGTATCTGGATATAATGTAGAATATTCTAGTATGTCGTTTGCTTTATTCTTTTTAGCTGAATACGGTCATATTATTTTAATGAGCTGTTTGATAAGTTTATTGTTTTTAGGTGGTTGGGCACCTTTTACAGGAATTCTAGGAATGGGTTGCTTAGCCCTTAAAACTACCGCAGTAGTGTTCGCATTTGTGTGGGTGCGAGCTTCTTTCCCTAGAATGAGATATGACCAACTTATGTATCTTTTATGGAAGTCTTACTTACCTTTTAGTCTCGGTTTAGTAGTTTTAGTTTCTGGCCTGTTGATAGGTTTAGATGCAGTGCCTTGCTAGCATTTAGGGAGATATCCCCCATATTGGGGGTTGATGCATACAAGCTTCCTGAGCGCATGCATATGGAATCACCAAACAAAATGTTACGAATAAGAACTCAACATCCAATAATCTCTATTGTGAATGGGGTACTGGTTGATCTGCCAGCCCCCTCTAATATTAGTTATTACTGGAATTTTGGTTCTTTGTTAGGGCTTTGTTTAGCTATTCAGTTGATTACCGGAATATTCTTAGCTATGCATTATTGCCCCGACGTTAGTTTAGCTTTTGACTCAATTTCCCATATTTTAAGAGACGTTAATTATGGTTTTATGTTAAAGTATATTCATGCTAACGGAGCTTCATTATTCTTTCTCTGTGTATATATACACATGGGCAGAGGACTCTATTATGGGAGCTACATGAAAATGGACGTTTGGAATATAGGGGTTATAATTTACTTAGTAATGATGTTAACAGCTTTCTTAGGGTATGTATTACCTTGGGGACAAATGTCCTTTTGGGGAGCCACAGTTATTACTAACTTTTGTTCTGCTATACCCTATATAGGAACAGATATTGTCCAGTGGATTTGGGGAGGATTTAGTGTATCTAACGCGACTCTTAATCGCTTCTACTCTTTACATTATCTTTTTCCTTTTCTTATAGCTGGATTAGGCGTATTACATATTATTAGTTTACATACAGCTGGGTCAAATAATCCTTTAGGAATTGATTCTAATATAGACAAAGTTACCTTTCATGTTTATTATACTTATAAGGACTTATTCGGTATGATGGTACTTGGCACTATTTTAGTTATACTTTGTTATTTTACGCCTAATGTATTAGGTGATCCTGAGAATTTTATTCAAGCTAATCCTTTAGTAACTCCTGTTCACATACAACCAGAATGGTACTTCTTATTCGCGTACGCTATACTACGCTCTATACCCAACAAGCTTGGGGGGGTTTTGGCTATGGTATTTAGTATCTTGGTGTTATTGTTATTACCCTTTGTTCATACTAGTAAATTAAGAGCTTTAACATTTAGGCCTTTAGGTAAAATAGCATTTTGGTTTTTAGTAGCTGATTTTGTGTTATTAACCTGGTTAGGGGCTAATCCAGTAGAGGAACCTTATGTTATGGTTGGTCAATTTGCTTCTTTATTCTACTTTTTCTACTTCTTAATATTGATCCCCTTGTTAGGCTGGGTAGAAACCAAATTACTCCGTATAAAATAATATAAGAAGTAGTATAGGTCATTGTTGGCCAAAGTGCAATATGAATAGTCTATTTATAATATTCTCCTTAGGAATAGTTGGAGCTAGTCTTATGGTTATATCTACGCCAAATCCTGTTTATTCAGTATTTTGGTTAGTTATTGCCTTTGTTAATGCTGCTATTATGTTTATATCGTTGGGATTAGACTATATAGGCTTAATATTTATAATCGTCTATGTGGGGGCTATCGCGATTTTATTCCTGTTTGTAATTATGTTAATTCAACAGCCTAATAAGGTAGATTCTCAAGATCACTCGCATTTTTTACCCGTAGGATTATCTGTTATATTTTTATTTTATAGCCTACTAACCAATAGCTCTAGGTATATTAGCAATCCTGTGATAGGATCTAGAACTAACATTGGGGCAATTGGAAGTCATCTTTATACAACTTATTATGAATTAGTGTTAATTGCTAGTTTGGTGCTACTAGTCGCTATGATAGGGGCGATATTATTAGCTAAGCAGCCAAATTCACCTTTTTTATATAATTCCCATGGTGAATCACTACGTAGTAGGCAAGATCTCTTCCTACAAATCAGCAGAGAGCACCTTTAGGTGCCTTCTGACCAAGTGCTAACGCACGTCTCCGCTTAGGAATATGGAGAGGAACATGGAGTTCAAAGGAATACTAATACTACTTATCGTTAGCGGGACATTATCAATTCTAATTTTAGGGGCATCTTATCTATTAGGATATAAGCAACCCGATATGGAAAAAGTGTCAGTCTATGAGTGTGGGTTTGATCCTTTTGATAACCCGGGGAATCCCTTTTCCGTTAGATTCTTCTTAATTGGAATCTTGTTTTTAATATTTGATCTTGAAATATCTTTTTTATTTCCCTGGGCTGTTACATATAAGGGCTTACCTTTATTTGGATATTGGGTGGTTATGTTATTTTTATTTATCTTAACTTTAGGGTTAATTTATGAGTGGATAGAAGGGGGCTTAGAGTGGGAGAACTAGCCCCTAATTGGTATAGCGCATGTCTTATTTAATATTATCAATTGTCATCTTATTAATCGGAATCTTAGGTATTATTCTTAATAGAAGCAATTTAATTATTATGCTAATGTGTGTAGAGCTAGTTTTACTGGCCTCTACTATTTTGCTTCTATTTGAGTCTCGTGTGCTCTATACGCTTTTTGGTCAAATTTTTGCGATTGTAATTTTAACTGTCGCAGCTGCCGAATCTGCTATCGGTTTAGCCATTATGGTTAACTATTACCGTTTACGTGGTACAATTGCTGTTCGAGCCTTAAATTTATTAAGAGGTTAACTCCTAATTAAAAATGAACCAGATACCTGTGCAATATTTTAACTTAGCAAAGGAAAGTTATTTTAAGTATGGATTATCGGTAATCCAACTTATTCAGATTGGTAAGTTCTATGAACTTTGGCATGAGCCTGATACTCCTAGTGTGCAACAAGCATACTCTCAAGCCGAGTTATTAGTTGGGCCATCCATGCGAAGTAGGCCTTTGGAGGTAACGCCCCCCATAGAACAAATTGCCTCGTTACTTGATATGAGAATAATATCGCCCGGCAAAAGATCCTTGCTTCAAATGGGGTTTCCAATTTATTCCCTTACTACCCATCTAAGTACTTTGTTGGACAAAGGTTGGACTGTTATAATTATTGATGAATTAGTCACTGGTAAATCTGGGCCAAAACAACGCGCGGTATCTCAGGTTTACTCTCCTAGTTGTAATTTAGAGGACTGTTCGGAATTACCCTATGTATTATCAATTTATTTCTCTCAAAACGACTTATTAGGTATTACTTTATTTTCAGCCATGAATGGGCATAGTATAATGTTTCCTGTCTCTTGAACGGACAGAGACAAAGTAGGCCGGTTATTAATCAGTTATCGTATTAGAGAAATAGTAATTTGGGTAGACTCAGGGGCTGGCTCAGAGATTTTAATTATTAAAATATATAATTTATTAATTGGTTGGAGTCTATTCCCCTCTGAGCCCAACGCTAAAATTGAAGTTATGGGAGGAGCACTAACCGATTTACCGTGCTATTTATCTTATAGGTATGAAAACAATAATAAGGAGTGGCTTTTGCTCCATATTTATATGGGCATTAACGCAGAGTGGTTTAACAAAAATTATCAAAAATATACCCTTAGTAAAATATTTCAAAGTACTTGGACAGAAAGTGTTAATCAGGTAAATTTAATTAGCCTTTTAGGAGTATTGCAATTTATTAAAGATAGAAATCCTAATCTTATTAAGAATCTCCAACTTCCCGAGTGTTATAATTCTGTTATTAGCCCCCTAAACTTAATATTATGTAATCGAGCAGAATATCAATTGAACTTAGTGCCTAAGAGGGGAAAACTGGGTGGGTTACTTAGTTTGGTTGATTTTTGTTCGACGGCAATGGGTAAAAGACTACTTAAATCCAGACTTCTTAACCCCATTACAGATCATTATGAATTAAACCTTCGTTATGAGGAGATTGCCACATTTAAACAATTAATTGACAAGAAAACATTTGACAATTCCGAGTTAAAACACATTAAAGATTTATCTTCTTTACATCGTCAATGAGCAATATGTGCCTCGAGTGATACTACCTTGCCACCTAAAAAGTTGAGTCAAATTTACCATTCTTATTTGTTTGCTAGTCAACTAATAAGTAAATTAATAAGTAATAAATGAATTAATATTCAATTACCCCCCTCAGTCGGGCCCCAATTAAAATCGCTAATTGAGGAAATAGGCCGAATTTTCCAGGTAGATAGCTTTACAGGTGATTTTAAAGATGTATTACAACCAACTGGCAATTTAACTAACCTTCTTGCACAACAACAAATTTTGGGAGCCCAACTTACAGAGTGGGCCGAACAGACTTCAAATATTGTATTTCAAGATACAATTTCTATTAAAGCTGAGCGGTTTAATAAGGAGGGCCATGCTTTTTCTATTTTAACTAAAAAGTTAACTAAGTTAGAGCATTACATGACTAGCGCCTCTATATCTAGTAATTCAATTATTGTGTTGGGTAAAAGAGGAGGCCGCCTTATAATCACTAGCCCCGCCATTCATAAAGTGTCAATCGAATTAAATTTATTAGAAGAGCAAATTAATACTTATGTTAAACAGACTTATAACCGGGAACTTAAGAGATTATATTTTAATTATTCTGAGCTGTTTTTACCCCTAGAAAATATGATTTCTAGGTTAGATGTTGCATTAAGCGGGGCTGTTGCGGCTGTTAAGTTCAATTATACTAAACCTTGCTTAGTACTAGCGAAATCCCAACAAACTAGGGGTTTAATTGAAGCTATTAACCTACGACACCCATTAGTAGAACAGTTAAACACTCAAGAAGAATGTGTAGCTCATAATATTAGTTTGGGGGATAGGGGAATGTTAATATTCTCAGTAAATGGTGCAGGCAAATCTACTCTACTTAGAGCAATTGGCGTCAACGTAATCTTAGCTCAAGCAGGAATGTATGTAGCTGCAGATTTATTTAAGTTAAGACCTTATCACTATTTAATTACTCGTATTTTAGGGGGGGATGATCTCCATAAAGGCCAAGGTACTTTTGAGGTCGAAATGAGGGATCTTTCAACCATATTAAAATTAGCTAATTATAACAGCTTAATATTAGGCGACGAAATTTGTCATGGAACAGAAGTTAGTTCAGGAACAGCCATATTGGCTGCAACAATTGAGAGATTAGCAGCTGCACAAACTAGTTTCGCCCTCTCTACTCATCTGCATCAAGTTTTTTCTTTAATTGGCTCGCCAGTTCGGTGCTATCACTTATCTGTTATTCAACAAAAAGATTTGGGCCTAATTTATGAGCGTAAATTGAAACCTGGTCCAGGGCCCTCCCAATATGGCATTGAAGTTATGGGGCACATAATTAATGACAAAAAATTTTATAGTAGTGCTTTAAAATATCGTAAACTTATTAACTGGGGGCCACCATCCCGAAGTGAGTTAAGTTCTTTAACAGTATTCCGCCCCTCTAAATATAATGCTCAAGTTTTTATTGATTCGTGTGAAATATGCGGAGCCCCAGCGGAGGCTATTCATCACATTCAACCTAAAAAATTACGTAGTAGAAGATTGAATAGAAGGTCTAACTTGGTGCCAGTCTGCTCAGGCTGTCATTTAGATATTCATAGAAATAAAATTTCTATTTTAGGCTGGAAGAGAACCCCCGGGTATAAGAAATTATATTGGGTTTATCTTAATGAGTCTTTAGATAGTGGAACTGAGTAAAGTCTGGGGTCTATCGGTAAGGACGTGAAATACGAAATAACAGGGGAGAGACTTTGAACTTGTTTATCCTAACTGAAAGGGGTAAATTAAATAGTTAAATGAAACATCTTACTAGACTATGAGGAATACATCAACTGAGATTCCGTGCGTAGCGGCGAGCGATAGCGGAGGAATTGTCTCAAGCAGATAATTAAGATGTTTGGACATCTAGACTAAACCCCGATAGACACCTATAGAGAAAGTACCGTGAGGGAAAGACTCAGAATCGGTTCTAAAAGTTACCTTTTGCATAATGGGCCTGCAAGACAAAATTTGGCAAGCTTAAGTAGTAAATGAAGGCGTAGTGAAAGCAAGAGAAAAACTCGTCAGTCAAATTCCCCGAAACCAAGTGATCTAACCATGGCCAGGTAGCTATGCTGACCGAACCAGTGATTGTGGCAAAAATCTTGGATGAGCTGTGGTTAGCGGTGAAATACTAGTCGAACTTGGATATAGCTGGTTCTCTACGAAACTTATCTTAGTAAGGCGCCCCAAGTTGATTCGCCCCAAACCCCGGGGGCTTGAATTACTGGTGTAGTAAGACTATGGCGATAAGGCCCCTAGTCAAGAGGGGTAAGCCCTAACCAGAAATTAAAGTCACTAATACAGATTAAGTGTATAAGGAGGGTTCAACTTAGACAAACAGGAAGTAGGCTTGGAAACAGCCATCTGCACAGGAAAACGTAAAAGTTCACTGAATGAGCTAGGAAGCTCTAAGAATTAAGGTGGCTAAATCTGTAACTAAAATTCTGGAAGCCAGACCGTAAGGAGGCATTAACTGGCTTGGTAGTAGAGCGTTCTGTAGGCACGATACGTGCGCACCTCGTGAGATAAACAGAAGTGATAATGCAGGCATGAGTAGTACAAGATTCACTCCCAGATAAACACATACAGCTTCTAAGGGCACTACGCCCGATGAATTATAATTCTTGTACCTGTTCAGGAAAAATATTATGGTACGAAGTACCTTTTACTGTTATTTGTGGGATTTAGATATAGGCATAATTTCTCTTAAGGAACTCGGCAAAATAAGATCTCGACTGTTTACCAAAAACATAGCTCTCTGCTAAAGGTTACTGAAGTATAGGGGGTGAATTCTGCCCAATGGTTGTACAGTGAAACTAAGGACTAACGTCTAAAGCGAAACCCAACTGAATGGCCGCGGTAACTCTGACCGTGATAATGTAGCACAATAAATAGCCAATTAATTGTTGGCGGGTATGAATGGAACCACGAGGGTCTTACTGTCTCAAGAGGAAAGCCGATGAAATTATAGTTGTAGTGAAGATACTACATAAACATTGTAAGACGAAAAGACCCTATCGAGCTTTACTGGATACCGATAGCGTTAACCTAAAATGATCGATACTAAGTACCCTAATTTTAAGTTAATAATTTTTGTTGGTAGGACAGTTTAGTTGGGGCGACTACCTTTGAATAAGAAACGAAGGCGAGCTTATGGTATACAAAGCTAATCTCATTAGCCTGATAGTGAGGGGGACACCCCTAGCTGGCACAAGGACTACGTCCTATGTGGGCGATAATGACCCGATATAATAGTCCAAAATAAATATCGAAAGCGGATAAAAGCTACCGTAGGGATAACAGCGTAATATTGTCGGAGAGTTCTTATCGAGGACAGTGTTTGCGACCTCGATGTTGAATTGCGGTGCCCTGGTGCTGTAGAAGGTACCTGAGGTTGGTCTGTTCGACCATGAAAACCGTACATGATTTGAGTTCAGAGCGTGGTGACACAGCTCGGTTTCTATCTACAATGTTCAATCCCAACTTTTCTGAGCCCTAGTACGCAAGGAATGGTCTCAGCGATGCTCGACTATATTGGCCCCATCGACGTAATCAACTTCTGGCTGCTGCAAAGAAGGAAAACAAAAGGTTTAGGGATTAATAAGGTGCCACGAAAGTGGCGCACTTTCTCATATGCCATGTGGGCGGATAGCCCCTGGCATACTATGGAATTAACACTAGGGCTCATCATACTAATAGTGTTGACGTATGGATTAAAGGCTCCGACTTTAAGATTAGCTATGCTACTTGCGGGTGCTGTGGGGGCTGCTGGGCTATTAGCTGAGCCCCATCTACTATGTTGGACACAGGCTATTAAGATGTTGGTGATGCTAAGTGGGCTGGCTCTACTATGTATGCTGGACCATAGAACATCGCATCGATCAAGCTCTTTATTGATTTTATTAGTGATCTTAGGTAATTTACTACTTATTGGGATCAACAAATTTAATTTCTATATATTTAGCATTAGAAATGCAAACATTGTGTATGTTTATCTTAGTGGCTTATAATAAAAACTCATTGTTATCGGCAGAAGCGGGGCTGAAATACTTCGTGTTGGGGGCACTATCCTCGGGATTGTTCCTGTTTGGTTGCGCCCTAATTTACGGCTCCACAGGAGAGCTTGAACTTCAATTTATTCGTATGAGTATAGTATCTTATGGGGTATTAGCTGGTAAGTGTCTTATTACTATCTCATTGTTATTTAAAGTATCTGCTGCCCCATTTCATATGTGGGCCCCCGATGTATACGAGGGGGCCCCAACTTGGGTAGCTGCGCTATTATCTATCGTGCCTAAATTAGGGGTACTAGCCATTATAGTACAAATCGGCTTAAATGAAATGGGGCTGTTAATAGCCGGGCTAATTTCTTTAATCGTTGGGGCTATAGGAGCTTTGAATCAAACTCGAATAAAAAGACTACTAGCTTATAGCGGGATAAGCCATATGGGGTTTGTGTTGCTTGGAATAGCTATTGGGTCTATAGAAAGTCTTCAGGCGAGTTTAATGTATATAGGTGCCTATATAATAACTCAAGTACTACTTTGGTCTGTAGTACTTATTATATCTCCTAAAAGAGATATGCTTATTGAGTTTAGCGGTGTTTCAAGATTAAACCCCATGTTGGCATTAGCATTAGCTACAGGTTTATTGTCTACTGCAGGAATTCCCCCTTTAATTGGGTTTTTAACTAAGTGGTATATTATCTTAGCAGCTGTTGGCCAAGGTTACTATCTCAGCGCTTTAATAGCTTTAGTTTGTTCCGTGGTAGCTGGGGTCTATTACCTTAGATTAGTTAAAATTATGTTTTATCAACCTTTGTCAACACCTTTAGTAATAACAAATATACTAAGTTCTCCACATGGCAGTGTAGCACCGGAGAAAACGGGTTTAGGCAAGGCAATATTAATAGGGGCAAGTTTATATTTAGTATTAACAATTATAGTGTGTCCTAGTTTGTTCTTTCAGTTAACACATTTGATTATTTTAGATTTATTCCCATGTATCTTCTAGTTATATTAATACCGTTACTAAGCGCAGTCGGAAGCGGACTAGGGGGTCGCTATCTAGGAAGAAAGGGGGCTGGCTTGTTAAGTTCTGTGTGGGTTCTTGCCAGCAGCCTCCTCTCTTTTTTATTATGTTATGAAATCCTTATTAATGGGTCTACAGTATATATAGAGTTAGGCAGGTGGATAGAGTCAGATTTACTAACAACTAATTTTGGCTTACAATTTGATATAGTAACAGCTGTAATGTTAATAGTAGTAACCACAATTAGCGGGTTAGTTCATGTCTATTCTACAAGTTATATGAGAGAAGACCCCCACTTACCCAGATTTATGAGTTATCTGTCTCTATTTACATTTTTTATGTTAGTTTTAGTTACTAGTAATAATTATGTGCAATTATTTATTGGTTGGGAAGGTGTCGGTTTATGTTCTTATTTATTAATTAACTTTTGGTTTACGCGTATACAGGCTAACAAGGCGGCAATTAAGGCAATGCTAATCAATAGAATAGGAGATATAGGATTAATGTTAGCTATTATATTAATCTGGAAGGAATTTGGGGTATTAGATTACTGTAGCTTATTCTCCGCTTTATCACCATCTTCAGCTTGTACTTGGATTTGTATATTATTAACTATAGGGGCCGTAGGAAAATCTGCCCAATTAGGGTTACATACTTGGTTGCCAGATGCTATGGAAGGGCCCACACCTGTTTCGGCCCTAATACACGCAGCAACAATGGTAACAGCAGGAGTGTTTTTAATTATAAGATCAGCCCCCCTTTTTGATTACTCTCCAACTGCAACAATTATTGTGGGTTTAGTTGGCTCCTTAACTGCTTTCTTTGCAGCTACAGTAGGATTAGTCCAATCGGATATAAAAAAAGTTATTGCTTATTCTACTTGTAGTCAATTAGGATACATGGTAATGGCTTGTGGCACTTATAGCTGTCTAAGCAGTTTATATCACCTACTAACTCATGCTTTCTTTAAGGCTTTATTATTCTTGGGGGCAGGCTCAATAATTCATGCTCTTTTAGATGAACAAGATCTTAGGAAGATGGGGGGAATAATCCGGGGCTTACCTTTAACATATGTATTAATGTTAATTGGCTCATTGTCTTTGGCTGGTTTTCCCTATTTATCTGGATTTTACTCTAAAGATTTAATATTAGAATTAACTTATAATAATTATTGTTTAATATCTATTTATTGGTTAGCTTCAATTACAGCTTTCTTAACTGCTTTTTATTCATTCCGATTAATATACTTAAGTTTTGTGTCTAAGCCTAATTTAACACATACAAGCGCACAACACTTACAAGAAGCTGATTGGAACCTATTGGGTCCCTTATTAGTATTAGCAATAGGAAGTATCTTAGTTGGTTATATCGCCCAAAATATGGTGTTTGCGCCAGGTATACGCCCCTTGCCGCTTGTGCCCACAATGGTCTCTTTAGCACCAGTTATTATGTCCGCAACAGGAATACTACTAGTGTTTGTACTTCGTCCATATATTATCTATTATATTACACGCCCTAGCATATATGGTTTCTTATTTTATGCCTGGGAGTTTAATCAAATAGCAAATTATTATATTGGAAGCACAGTTTGGAGGTTCGGCCATATTGTCTCTTATCGTACTATAGACAGGGGTATTTTAGAGATTTTAGGCCCCACTGGAATAGCCCGATTCATGATTAATAGAACTAAAGAGTTAAGCAGTTTACAATCTGGTTTATTATTTAATTATGCATTAATGATATTAGTCGGAACAGCTATCGCACTTAAGTACCTCGTCGTAACTTAGAAACAGGATGAAGGAAAGTTCTTTTCCAAGTCCGGAGTAATCTCCTAAGATAGGAGAAAACTAGCCGCAGGGTAGTGGTTAGTGATTATATATTAATATGATATTAGCTTGTATAGTGGGCTCTATATTAATAAGTATAGTAATAATAGCATTAACTCCAAGGGAAAATAATATAAAACTACGCCAGCAAGCGTTAGAGTGGTCTCTGATTACATTTGCTCTTTCTATTTTGTTATTAGTTAACCTTCATCAAGAAGCTCAATTTCAACAGATAATAGAGTTCAATTGGGTAAGTACAATAGGTTGGTTTGAAGGTTCTCCGATATTGTTTGCTATTGACGGGATCTCTATATTTTTTATTGTACTAAGTACTTTATTAACACCAATTTGTATATTAGTAAGTTGGAATAGTATTAAATTTCTTGTTAAGGAGTTTATTATATGCCTTTTAGGTATGGAATTACTATTAATTGGGGTATTCTCAACATTAGATCTGTTAATATTTTATGTGTTATTTGAAAGTATATTAATACCTATGTTCTTAATAATAGGAGTGTGGGGAGCTCGGGCAGAAAAGATAAAAGCTGCTTATTATTTCTTCTTTTATACTTTAGTCGGCTCAATATTAATGTTACTTAGCATAGCAGTTATTTATAGAATAACAGGCACAACTGATTACTTATCTTTAACTAACATTCAGATTGATAGTAACACTCAAATTTGGTTATTTATAGGGTTTTTCCTTAGTTTAGCAGTTAAAATACCAATGATACCCTTTCATATATGGTTGCCTCTTGCGCATGTTGAGGCCCCCCTAGCTGGCTCAGTGATTCTAGCTGGAATATTATTAAAATTAGGGGGTTATGGGTTCATTCGATTCGCTTGGCCCCTTTTTCCCGAAGCAACAGAGTATTTAGCACCAATCATACTAACGTTATCATTAATAGCAGTGATATATGGGAGTTTAACTACTTGCAGGCAGGTAGATGCAAAACGTCTGATAGCCTATTCCTCGGTAGCTCACATGGGAATAGTAACAATAGGCTTATTTACTCATACGATGGAGGGTTTAATAGCCTCTATATTCTTAATGATAGCTCACGGGGTGGTTAGCCCCGCTCTATTTATAGCAGTAACATTGCTCTATGAGAGACATCATACAAGGTTAATTAGGTATTATAGGGGCATAGTTATGACTATGCCCCTATTTTCTATTATATTTATGGTGTTTACTTTAGCTAATATTGCTGTTCCTCTTAGTTGTAACTTTGTTGGGGAATTTTTATCCTTAGTAGCTGCTTTTTCTACTAGTACATCATTAGGGATTCTTACCTCAACTAGTATGGTTATAGCTGCTGCTTATTCGTTATATTTATATAATAGAATTTGTTTTGGGCAACTTTCTCCATATTTAATATTTTCGAGAGATATTAATAGACGAGAGTTTAACGGGCAATTACCACTAATAGTGGCTATTGTATTATTGGGGATAGTTCCATATCCCCTAATCGAGTTAGTTCGTGTATGTTTGCCTAGATTCTTATAATTTACCTCTTTTTTTGTACCTACTTGGTTTATATATGTGTATTTATTTTGTTTTTAATAGTGGTAGGGGCAGGAGTTGAACCTGCATAGTCAGATTATGAGTCTGAGAACTTACCGTTAGTTGACCCTACAAGCTGAGCTTAGCTAAGCACTATGTAACCATGGCCCGGGCTAAGAACCCCACCAGTAAATACACACATATAAAAACAACCAAACTACATCTACAAAATGCCAATACCAACTAGCAGCCTCAAAACCAAAATGATGATGACGAGTATAGTGATAGCCTATTAGTCTAGCTAAACATACAGTCAAAAATATAGTTCCAATTATAACATGAAAACCATGAAAACCTGTGGCCACAAAAAAGGTTGAACCATATACGGAGTCTGAGATTGTAAAAGGCGCTTCGTAATACTCCATAGCTTGTAGGGCTGTGAACTGAATCCCAAGTATTACGGTACAAGTAAGTGATTGTATGGCCTCTAATCTTTGTCCGCTAACTATGGCGTGATGTGCCCATGTAACTGTTGCTCCTGAACTAAGTAATATAGCTGTGTTTAATAGGGGCACAGAAAATGGGTCTAACACTTCTATACCAACAGGGGGCCAAACAGCCCCTAATTCTATAGTGGGAGATAAGCTACTATGAAAGAAAGCCCAAAAGAACGCAAAAAAGAAGCAAACTTCGGAAGTAATAAAAAGTATCATACCATATCTTAATCCTCTTTTTACTATTTGAGTGTGGTGTCCCTGGAAAGTGGCCTCTCTAATAATATCTCTCCACCAAACAAACATTGTAAATATTATTGTTATTGCGCCTAAATACATTATCCATGTATAACTATAATGAAAATATAATACTGAGCCTACTGTAAGCAGTAATGCCCCAATTGAGCCTGTATAAGGCCATGGACTAGGATCCACTAAATGATAAGGGTGATAAGCCTTACTCATGGCTCCCCGGCGGGGAATCGAGCGGAGACTAGTACTCCTACCCAACAATTATTCTAAGTATGGGTTAATGCAGATTTAGAGTATCATTAATGTATATAGTAGTTAACAGGCAAAATACATATGCTTGAATTAAAGCCACAGCAATTTCTAGTAAAGTTATAAAAACCATTACTAATATTGGGGCTAAGCTTAAAACTAACATTCCATTACTAATCATTGCGAACCCAAAACTTGCTAATATAGCAAATAAAAGGTGTCCAGCAGATAAATTAGCAGCTAATCGAACACCCAAAGAGATTGCTCGAGAAAGATAGCTAACTGTTTCAATTATAACTAACAGAGGGGCTAATAATAGGGGAGCCCCACTAGGCATCATCATTGAAGCATAATCCCAACGGTATTGTGTTATCCCCAATATTGTTACTGCTATTAAAATAGATAAACTTAACCCGAAAGTAACAACAATATGGGCAGTTGGGGTAAATACATAGGGAAATAGACCTAACAAATTTAATCCACCAATAAACGTAAATAGGGTTATAATAAGAGTAAAATATTGAGTTCCCTTATTAGCTGTAGAATCTTTTACTAATCCTAAAAAGTGAGTATAAACAATTTCTTGTATAGCCTGCAATCTTGTAGGTATTAACTTATATGAACAGCTTCCTATTAATATCACACTAAATAGGATAAGCATCATAATAGAAGAATTAGTAATTATACCCCCAATTATCCGAACTACATTAAACTGATCAAAGAAAGAAGCTGCCATATTAAATATATGTAGGAAATGGGCTTATCTACGGAGTATATCTTGTAGTATAGCATATGCTCGATTAACCCCGAGTCCCTTACTAGGAGCTGCCCCCTCTTCCTGTAGTATACTTCTTATACGTAAGTTATTTTGAATTTTAGGTAAAATAAATAAACTCATAATACTATAAAGTGCTAACAAGATTATTAATGTCCAGCTATATTGAGTTAAATAAGCAGTTATATCTAAGTGAGGCATTATTCGATGATTAAGAGATCCCCTAAAGATCAGCACATAATGAAGATAGCCAGCTGATATATCTGTCCATGCTAACGGCTTCTATAACAATGGGCATAAAAGAGTGATTAGCGCCACATAACTCGGAACACTGACCATAAAATAATCCCGGTCTTTTAGCTAAAAATCCGGTTTGATTAAGACGTCCAGGCACAGCATCCATTTTAATAGCTAATGAAGGTACAGCAAATGAGTGAAGCACATCTGCGCCTGTAACTAAAACTCTTACATAAGTATCAATAGGAACAACCATTCTATTGTCAACCTCTAATAGTCGGAGATCGCCGGGTTGAAGGTCACTCGTAGGTATCATGTAAGAGTCGAATTCTAAGGTACTATCTTCACCTAAGGTAGTTTGATAGTCTGAATACTCATAAGACCAATACCATTGATGACCTATGGCTTTTACTGTCACACCGGGTTCTACTATCTCATCCATTAAATAAAGTAGTTTCAAAGAAGGGAATGCTATAAACACTAATATAGCTGCTGGAATTATAGTCCAAACAATCTCTATTGTGACTCCTTCTATAAGATAGCGATGATAAGCTTGGCCTGTCAATCCTCTTATAATTAACCATAATACAGTTGTTATAATAATAACTAAAATAAACATAATTTGGTTATGAAGGAATAGAATCTCTTCCATAACAGGACTAGCAGCATCTTGGAAGCTTAGTTGATATGGCTCAGCCGCGTCACGTAGGAGCGAGGCCTCTAATAATGCATTAATTGGAGTTTTCATTCTTCTCTAGCCCTGTTACTTTGCTGGCACACCCAAAAGCTTTCCTAATTCCGTATATACGCCCCAAGAGTGTTCTCACCTACTTTAGATTACTTTTAATCTAGAGTAAGC